AGGAATAATTGGGACTACGGTCTCTAATTTCTTAATAGCAGTATCTATTCGAAACGAATTCTCTAGCATTTGACTCCTTATCACCGAAGAGTTTAGTCGTACACTTGAAAGATAGCCCAGAAAATAGAAGGGATGATTATATAATTGCTTTATATGGATCCTGGCCGGTTGAGACCACAAGTCAAAATGACATTGCCAAAAGTTGACAAGGTGAGATTTCCATTTCTTTATCAGAAGACGAGCCCCCCTTGAAGCCAGAATCGATTTTCCTTGATATCTGACATAATGCATAAAAGGGTCTTTGAACAACCATAGGGTTTTCTGAAAATCGTTACAAAGCACTACTACAAGATATTCTATTTTTGCATAGAAATGTGTTCGCTCAAGAAAGGATCCAAAAAATTTGGATCGTAAATGAAAGGGTTGTTTACGGAGAAAAATAACTATGAATTCACATTCATATACATGAGAATTAGAGAGGAACAAAAAGAATCTTTGATTCTCTTTTGAAAAAAGGGAAATGGAATTTTTTGGAGTAATGAGACTATTTGAATTCCAATACTCGTAGAGAGAGAATCGCAATAAATGCAACGAAGGAGTATCTTGTATCCAAGAGTGAAGGGTTTGAACCAAGATTTCCAGATGGATGGGGTGGGGTATTAGTATATCTGACACATGATTTAAATGTGATAACTTGTCCTCGAAAAAGGGAAATATTGAATGAATAGATCGTAAATTATGAGATTTTGCTATTTCTTTTTCTTCTAGGGAAGATACCAATCGCAGCGAGAATGGAATTTCCACAACGACTGCAAAACCCTCCGATATCATTTGAGAATCAAAATGATTGTTGTGCCCAACGAATCGATTTTGATTAGAATCATTAACCGAAATAATCAAACGATTCTGTTGATGCATTCGAGTAATTAAACGTTTCACAATTAGTGAACTGGATTTATTGTCATGATCTAAATTTTCCACCGGTTCATAAAGAATCGACCCATTTAAAGCATGACCATGAGCAAGCGCGTAGATATATTCCTGAAATAGAAACGGATATAGGAAGTATTGTTGCCGAAATCCATCCATTTCTAAATATCCTTGTAGTTCCTCCATTTCCATTTGAAATTACACTTGAACCAATGAGGGATTTCTTGAGTTATCAAATAATACATAGTACGATACGGTCAGAACAAGGTATATAGTAAGAAAAGAATAGATACCCCGGAGCCAGAAAGGACAATCAACGGATCCTATTTCCATCCAATTTATTTATGTTCGTTATAGTTACAAGAGATGGTTAGAAATCCTTTATTTTTACAACCCGATCACTCTTTTGACTTTGGAATAATGAATTTTGATCAGTATACCGTTTCTTCTACACATTCGTCTCCACTACATAATAGAGAACATAATAGAGAATAGTTAGGATTCATGAAAAAAAAAAAAGGAATTGATGATCCACTCACAAGAGAACCCTTTCCCACATCAGGCACTAATATATTTTTAACGTCTAATTAGATCGGGTAATCATTCGAATTAAGAACAAACAGAAGCTCGTTGCTTTTGGTTTCCCTATAATTGGAGCTATAGGGCTCTATCCATTTATTCACTCGACCCAACTTGAATTGATTTGACCCCTTTCCAAGATAAAGAATCAAAACAAGATTTTGTATCGATCCGTTAAGGATGAAGTATTCTAAGAGTTCTCCATTGATACGACATGCTGTTTTTTCCTTTCATTCCCTTTCAAGATCAGTCGTGGTCTTACAAACTCTACCAATGGTATGGACGAATCCGTTGCTTCATCAAAATGTGTAAAAGACCATAGCCGCACTTAAAAGCCGAGTACTCTACCGTTGAGTTAGCAACCCATATAAATAGGGTGTGTAGATACGATCGGAATAAAAAATAAATAAAGAGATTCGATTGCCCGACCTCGTCAAAACATTGAACTAGCAACAGATCAAAAAGAAAGATTTGATGATCAATTGTGAACATAAAAATGAACAGAGATCAGATGAAAATACAACAGATTCTGGGATAAATTATAGAGAAAATCTAAATAGATGTAAAAATTGATAGACTACCCATACTCTATTTTTTTTTTTTTTTTCATTATATTAACTAAGATACTTCTTGATGTCACAACGAAATTGACGAACCCATCGTTTGAGTGAAATAAAGAAACAAACTTATGAAATGTGGATAAATAGATCTATTTATCCACGATCGAATTATATTTGTTCGATACACCATTGTCAATATGAATTGAATGTTGAGAAAACCAATTCAATAAATAAAAAAGGACTTGTGTTGGAGTGACACTACAACATAGATAAGGGATGAAGTATGAGTGGGGAAATAAATAAGGAATTCCGGTAGGAAAAAAATGTCGGGTTTATTCAATATTTATTCAATAGAGGTATAATAAGCAAGATTGACCTTTTGTTTGTTGGTGGAGTCCCAACGAAAACCATCTGATTGATGGTAATCCCATAATTTCCCGGTTATTTCATCTATTCACTCAATCTTTTTTCTATCTGTCTCATACCAAGAGAAGATATTTTTTTTATAGTTCTATGATACGGGGTCATGTGAGAGCAACAATGAATAGAGAATAGAGAAAAAAAATAAGGAATGGTGGAGAAACAATTAGACAAAGCTAGATACTGGGCACCCCCCCCTTTTTTTTTATTTCATTAATTTCATTTGATTAATTCGAAATTCCTTAAATACCTCCGCCTTCTTTGAAATATCATGAACAGTTCCTGTAGGTTGAGCGCCTTTTTCAAGGAAATATAGAATAGCGGAAACATTTGAATAAGTTTGGTTCTTTATCGGATCGTAAAAACCCACTTTACGAAGATCTCTTCCCTCTCTTCGGGATCGAACATCAATTGCAACGATTCGATAGATGACTCATTGGGATAGACATAAATGAACAACCCCCCCTAGAAACGTATAAGAGGTTTTCTCCTCGTACGGCTCGAAAAAGAATGATTCGAATTTATGTATTGTAGTGGCAAATAGATCCACAAAATCATCAATTAGACTATGATTTGAGTCATTTTTTTTTGTTCTTCCTTCCTGAAAAAAAAAAAAAAAAAAAAGAAATCTCATTCGTACTCATAACTCAAGTTGGGTAATTCTCAAAGAGCTCGAAGGGAAATCCTTAGACATTTATTGAGCCGTCTCTAACCTCTTTTGTTTGTCTCGCCTAGAGTCGATTTTATTTCTTCCCCATTCTGATCTAGTTGTTGAGACAATTGAAAACGGTGTTTCCTTGTTCCGGTATCTTTTATTTTATCTTTGCTTTGAATCCTTGGGTTTAGACATTACTTCGGTGATCCTTAATTGTTTCAAAATGGTAGCAACATACCTTTTGTTATTTCGTTCTATGGAAACGATTGATTCCCCTGTGATACACTTTTGATCGGAATTGGTAAAACTATTTCGACAAATTCATTTTACTTTTTTTTTTACTTGTTCGAACTTGATCCTTTCAATTTCTATACCGAAGATATACTTACGAAGTTGTTCCAACTTATTGATTGGCATTAACCCTAGATCCTTCTCTCTGCTAAATGAACCAATTCTTTATGCTCGAGCTCCATCATGTGCTATATTATAATTATATTATTTTATTACAACCCCAAAATTGGGGTCCTAGTGGAATAGAACAAACTATGTCGAGCCGAGAGCATCTTCTTTGATATATAAAATGGTGGGTACAAGAATCCACAGCCAATAATGTCCTTCAAGTCGCACGTTGCTTTCTACCACATCGTTTCAAACGAAGTTTTACCATAACATTCCTCTAATTTTGGACCGGTATGGAATTGATTCAATATGGAATCATGAATAGTCATTGGCTCAATCGGTATATAGTATATGAAGTCCTCCATACTTTCATTTTCATATATGGATCTGGAGAAGTCTCAGCAAGAATATAATTTAACCCCCTATTTTATTAGAAGAATGAAACACATTTATAAAAAACACGAAGAAATGCGTTGCTTAACACTTCTTTACATCTTCAACAGATTGTTAGGGATGATGAATCATGAAAGATCCAATTCTTTCTCAAAGAACTAAAACTAAAGAAGGGTCTTTAATTAGATTACCGATACCGGAACAGAACGAGTCATTAACCAAATAAGCTATTCGAATGACCGGGAAAGATCGCAAGTGATTCGATAGGATAGATTCACCAATGTCACACTTCTTCGAGTAGAAAGAATTTATAAGGAATCATAAAAAACAATTTCAAGAATTTCCTACTTCGACATCATTACTGGAAATAAGTTTTCCAGTAAAGACTGAATTGAATCTCTAAATCCATCAACAAGTCGGTACAACGAGGATCTAAAAATGTTTAGCAGATATCTGATTAATTAAATCAGACGCGAATTTGATCATCATAAGAGACCTCTATGTTTCCTTTCCGATTGAATCATCAATAATTTAAACCAGATAAATGGGTCAAGAAACAAATCCAATTGTTTTGTTTTCTTGGGGATGGATAGAAGGGGCTCATGAAAGAAAAGATTAAGGTCGGTATTCTTTCAGGTATTCTTTCATCTGATTGATAAAATCAGACTCCTACGATTCTGATTTTATCGTATTCAATACACCAAACAAGTGTTACCGGGGGTAATCGTGGGTATTTAAGGGATCGCAGACCTTTTTCGCCAAAACTGAAACACCGGTGTCACTGATCACTGAAATAGAACAATAACAATACATATAGGCATGGTTCATTTTCTACAGATTTTTCCTTACTTCAGATTCAGGAATCTTTCCATAAAGTAAAGTGAATGTATGAATCTCCCCCCTCCCCCAATTGATCGCTACATTGATTTCCAATTATTCATTGGAGCCAAATCAAATACAAAATAAAAGAAATTAGGTCCAAAGAAAATAATCTGTTCCGTATTGAATTTTCTTGTTTGTTAATAAGATCCGGATGACAAGAGTCTTGAAATTGATACCTTCCTTTCCTTTGCGGATTAACTCATATCGACACGAATTCCATGGGGATCATGAATCATACCCAAAGCCAATTTAAAAGGATCTTCTTATGGGATGCTATCCTGTCTTGTATAAGTACAAAGCAAAATGGGTTCATATCAATTCGTTGTTACTATTTTGTTTGATTTTGTCCCACCCCAGTCTCAGGAGCTTTAATTCCAGCGATGGAATTAATACCAAGAACCCCCCGTTTTTTAGGATTCAGGATCCACATAGAATTAGTCATTTTGTCTACCCTATCTTTATTTATATTTACTTTAGGGAAGGTAGAGACTTCTCCTTTATTTCGCATTTCGACTCAGAATGCATCATGTGAGAATCCAAATATCATAGATATGGGGCATAAAGTTTATCCAAATGACTAACTAACCTTCAATATGAATATGGGCGAGGGGGCGAACATACGCTGAATGGCCCACCCAGTTTTTTTTTTGAATTTCACTTTGATCTTTGTTCCCATCCTACCTATATCAAAAAAGATATTTATTTCCATCCACATGTCATTGATACTCGATCCGTTTGTTTGTGAGAAACAAAATCGAAAGGGAAGATATGATTCTATAGAAGAATCATTAGAAATCACAAAGAAAGATTGGATCACAATGTATCCAACATTACACCCTTAAACAGAAGATTGTTAAAAAGAACAATCTTTGTTATGATAGAATTGGTCTGGGACGGAAGGATTCGAACCTCCGAGTAATGGGACCAAAACCCGTTGCCTTACCACTTGGCCACGCCCCATTTTGATTTCTATTCGACACCGATAAACACTAATATCGGTATTGGTTGTTCGTCAATTCCAGCCCCAATATCTATTGAATTGGTTGTTGCTATGATTCTACACATGTAGATGTAGAATCAAAATGAATTTATTGATCATTACATATAATTCAATTAAGATATTGTATGTAAGGTATGATTCCTTCTATTCTCATTTGAGAATTGAAGGATTTTTGATTGAGGGAGTTCAAAGAAAAAGAAAGATTTTGCGGCCTACTTTCCCTTCTTTCTTCATTTTCCCCTTATATCAATAACCCAATAATAATGAAATTTTCTCCAAGAACAAAATGTTTGTTATGCTTAATATCTTTAGTTTGATCTGTCTTAATTCTGCCCTTCATTCGAGTAGCTTTTTCTTCGCCAAATTGCCCGAAGCTTATGCTTTTTTCAATCCAATCGTAGATGTTATGCCAGTCATACCTGTGCTCTTTTTTCTCTTAGCCCTTGTTTGGCAAGCTGCTGTAAGTTTTCGATGAGATCTTTAATACTGTCTTAGAAACATTCATGATTTATTCGATAAAAAAAAATTCTATTCTTAAGAATTGATAAGATCAGATAATGAACCCTCGACTCAAACATGGAAATTCTTTTGGATAACCGAGACGAATCGGAATCACCTCATTTCTTCATTCCTTCTGGGGGTTGAAGACCCTATGTATAGTCCCTACAATACCTAATTGTAGGTATGAGAGATCTTTTTGTTAACGAAAGAATCAGAATCTTATTACAAATTCATTCCTGCAAATTCCTTATGTTTTCTAGAAACCGCTTCTTTTCTTGGTGTCAAAACGGAATATGTGGTACAAAAATGGAGAATCTATTCCCCTATTTCCCCCAAAATGATCTTGGAGATTGTGTAATGCTTACTCTCAAACTCTTCGTTTACACAGTAGTGATATTCTTTGTTTCTCTCTTCATCTTCGGATTCCTATCTAATGATCCAGGACGTAATCCTGGACGTGATGAATAAAAAAATCAGGGGTTTTTCCTTGCTCGATTTCTGACTTTTCTTAGGATTTTCTTTCTCCATTCCGTACATTTAACTATGAGAAAAGGGGTTAGAGATTTTTTCGAATTCGAAAGGGAAATATCAAGTGATCAGAAGAAACGGAGAGAGGGGGATTCGAACCCTCGGTACAAATAATTCGTACAACGGATTAGCAATCCGCCGCTTTAGTCCACTCAGCCATCTCTCCCAATTTTAAAAGGATAATTCCTATGTGACGCGTGAAGTAAAGGTTGATAAAAGTTTTTCCTTATCTTTCTTTATTCTATAAATATAGACGAATTTGATCAATCATCAATTCCCTTTAGATAATGATTCGAAACAGATATCTCCAATAGAAAGAGTCCCTCTTTGATTTCGTCCGAAAAGTTCTTTCTTTTATTCCCCCGGCCTGGCCAGTCCCTAGCCAGGCCATTCCTTGTTCCAATGAATCATAGATCAAATGATTTATTTGATTTGAAAACGAAAATGCTTGTTATTGAAGCAGCAACAAGGCTATTCCTATGATAGGAGTGTCATTTCTTATTATGTTTTTCCTTTTCTTTTCTCGATTTACTTAAATGGAATAAAAAAAAACATATTTTTTTCTATTATAATAGAACTCATATATTTCTTCAAAGAACATGGTTGAACCTGAACCCTTGAGTCCACAACCAAAACAATAGGATTTTTCACTC